ATCACGCAACGATGATTTTTTTCAACTAACCATAAAGACATTGGTACATTATATTTTATCTTTGGAGCCTGAGCCGGAATAGTAGGAACTTCATTAAGTTTAATTATTCGAGCTGAATTAGGACAACCAGGTAGTTTAATTGGAGATGATCAAATTTATAATGTTGTTGTTACAGCCCACGCTTTCGTAATAATTTTTTTTATAGTTATACCAATTATAATTGGAGGATTTGGAAATTGACTAGTACCCCTTATATTAGGAGCCCCTGATATAGCATTCCCACGAATAAATAATATAAGATTTTGATTACTTCCCCCTTCTCTTACCCTACTTTTAACAAGAGGAATAGTAGAAAGAGGAGTTGGTACAGGATGAACTGTCTACCCCCCTCTTGCCGGAGCTATTGCCCATGCAGGTGCCTCCGTAGATTTAGGAATTTTTTCTCTTCATCTTGCAGGAGTATCCTCAATTTTAGGAGCAGTAAATTTTATAACTACCGTCATCAATATACGAGCCAAAGGTATAACTATAGACCGTATACCTCTATTTGTCTGATCTGTATTTATTACAGCTATTTTACTTCTCCTTTCTCTTCCCGTACTAGCAGGTGCTATTACAATACTCCTAACTGACCGTAATTTAAATACCTCTTTCTTTGATCCTGCCGGAGGAGGAGACCCCGTGCTCTACCAACATCTTTTTTGATTTTTTGGACACCCCGAAGTTTATATTTTAATTCTACCCGCCTTTGGAATAATCTCCCATATTGTCAGCCAAGAATCTGGGAAAAAAGAAGCATTTGGAACTCTTGGTATAATTTATGCTATACTTGCTATTGGAATTTTAGGTTTTGTTGTTTGAGCTCATCATATATTCACAGTCGGCATAGATGTAGACACGCGAGCTTACTTTACCTCAGCTACTATAATTATTGCCGTTCCTACAGGAATTAAAATTTTTAGATGATTAGGTACTCTCCATGGTACTCAAATTAATTATAACCCTTCAATACTTTGAGCCCTTGGATTTATTTTTCTCTTTACAGTTGGAGGTTTAACAGGTGTAGTTTTAGCAAATTCTTCAATTGATATTATTCTTCACGATACTTATTACGTAGTTGCACATTTCCATTACGTTTTATCCATAGGAGCTGTATTCGGTATTTTTGCCGGAATCGCCCACTGATTTCCTTTATTTACAGGAGTTTCTATAAATCCTAAATGACTAAAAATTCATTTCCTAAGAATATTTATTGGAGTTAATATTACATTTTTTCCCCAACACTTTCTAGGACTCAGAGGAATGCCTCGTCGATACTCAGACTATCCAGATGCTTTTTCAGCCTGAAATGTCCTCTCCTCAATTGGCTCAATAATTTCCCTGATCGCTGTCCTAGGTTTTGTTTTAATTGTATGAGAAGCATTTGTAGTAGCCCGACCTGTTATTTTTTCTCTTTTTCTACCCTCCTCAATCGAATGACAACATAGTTTTCCCCCAGCAGATCATAGTTATATAGAAATTCCTATACTTTCTAATTACTAAAATGACAGATAGATTGTATAGGATTTAAGCTCCTACTAGGAAGAAACTTCTTCTTTTAGTAATAATGGCAACATGAAGTAACTTAGGATTTCAAGATAGCGCTTCACCCCTAATAGAACAACTAATTTTTTTTCATGACCACGCCATAGTGGTATTAATTTTAATTACAACATTTGTAGGATATATTATAGCTTCACTCTTTTTCAACCTTTTAACAAACCGATTTCTACTTGAAAACCAAATAATTGAAATCATTTGAACAATTCTCCCTGCTTTAATTCTAATCTTTATTGCTCTCCCATCCCTACGATTACTCTACCTTTTAGATGAAGTTAATAACCCCAGAGTTACCTTAAAAACAATTGGTCATCAATGATATTGAAGTTATGAATATTCTGATTTTTTTCAAGTAGAATTTGACTCTTATATAGTACCTTCTAATGAATTATCCTCAGCAGGATTTCGCCTTCTAGATGTGGATAATCGAACTGTTTTACCTATATCAACGCAAATTCGAGTTCTAATCAGAGCTGCTGATGTTATTCACTCCTGGACAATTCCAGCTCTCGGTGTAAAAGCTGATGCAATCCCCGGACGATTAAACCAAATTGCATTTATAATCAATCGACCAGGTTTATTCTTCGGCCAATGTTCTGAAATTTGTGGTGCCAATCATAGTTTTATACCTATTGTTATTGAAAGTGTTTCTATTAACTCCTTTTTAAATTGAATTTCAACCTCCCAAGAATCTTCACCCGATGACTGAAAGTAAGTGTAGGTCTTTTAAACCTAAAATAGTATCCGACTACTTCTGGTGATTTGAGTAAAAATTAGTTAAATTTTATAACATAAGTTTGTCAAACTTAAATTGTTTTCCAAACATTTTTTAATGCCTCAAATAGCCCCTTTGTTTTGGTTAAATCTCTTTTTCTTTTTTATTTCTAGATTTCTTATTTTCTTTATTATAAATTATTTTTTAAGACCTCCAATAAAATTAAAACTTATTAAATCCTCTAAACATATTTCAAGAAAATCCTGAAAATGATAACAAGATTATTTTCCATCTTTGAACCCACTTCAAGAATTTTTAATTTACCTCTTAATTGAATTTCAACTTTCCAGGGCCTCCTATTTTTTCCTCTCATATATTGAGCTTCCCCTTCCCGTTGAAATCTTTTATGATCTACATTAACTTATACTCTTCATAAAGAATTTAAAATTCTTCTTGGCCCCTCTTATATAGGAAGAACTATAATTTTTGTATCACTATTTAGCTTGATCTTATTTAATAACTCTCTAGGACTATTACCCTATATCTTCACAAGATCTAGACATCTTATTATAACTCTAGCTCTTTCATTACCTTTATGGCTAACTTTTATATTTTTCGGGTGATTTTATCACTCACAACACATATTTGCCCATTTAGTCCCCCAAGGAACACCAAGTTTTCTAATACCATTTATAGTATTAATTGAAACTATCAGAAATTTAATTCGACCTGGAACTCTTGCCGTTCGACTTGCTGCTAATATAATTGCAGGCCATCTTCTACTATCTCTTTTAGGAGGAACAGGTCCTTCACTATCCTCTACATTATTAATAATTCTAATTTTTTCTCAAATTTTACTACTTCTATTAGAATCTGCCGTCGCAATTATTCAATCTTATGTATTTGCTATTCTTAGAACTCTTTATGCTAGAGAAATTAACTAATGTCATCATCACACGGACACCATGCTTTTCACCTTGTAGATATAAGACCATGACCCTTAACCGGTTCAATTAGAGCTATAATACTAACAACAGGATTAGTTAAATGATTTCATCAATTTAATATAAACCTTCTACTCTTAAGTTTTATTGCAATTATTTTAACTATAATTCAATGATGACGTGATATTACCCGAGAAGGAACTTACTTAGGTCTCCACACAAGGGTGGTTATGAAAGGTCTTCGATGAGGAATAATCCTATTTATTGCTTCTGAAATTTTATTCTTTTTTTCCTTTTTTTGAGCTTTTTTTCATAGTAGTTTATCCCCAGCAGTAGAAATTGGGATGTGTTGACCTCCAGCTGGTATTCAACCATTTAACCCATTCCAAATTCCCCTATTAAATACTACAATTCTACTCTCTTCAGGTGCAACAGTAACCTGAGCTCACCACGCAATTTTAGAATCCAATCATTCTCAAGCAATTCAAAGACTTGCATTAACAGTTATTTTAGGAATTTATTTTACAATACTTCAAGCTTTTGAATATATAGAAGCATCTTTTACCATCGCTGATTCTGTGTATGGAGCTACTTTCTTTGTAGCTACAGGATTTCATGGTTTACACGTAATTGTTGGTACTACTTTTCTAGCAGTATGTTGGTATCGACTTTATAAATGTCACTTTTCATCCAATCATCATTTTGGATTTGAAGCAGCAGCATGATATTGACATTTTGTAGACGTCGTTTGATTATTTCTCTATATCTTCATTTACTGATGAGGAGGTTAATCTTTTTAATATAATTTAAGTATATTTGACCTCCAATCAAAAAGTCTAATTTTCTAGAAAAGTTAATTTTCATTATTTTTTTTACCTCTTCTTTAACCTTAATCATTAGTTGCATTGTTATAATTATTGCATCCCTACTTTCTAAAAAAACGATTATAGATCGTGAAAAAAATTCTCCATTTGAATGTGGATTTGATCCTAAAGGATCAGCACGCCTACCTTTCTCACTACGATTTTTTCTTATCGCCGTTATTTTTTTAATTTTTGATGTTGAAATTACTCTTCTTTTACCACTTGCTACAATTATCCAAATAACAAACCTATTCTCATGAACAATTACTGGCCTTCTTTTTTTAATTATTCTTTTATTCGGCCTTTATTACGAATGATATCAAGGTGCTCTTGATTGATCATATTGGAGTTATAGTCAACTATGACATATGAATTGCAATTATAAAGTGTTTTTTAAACTAACTTCATTAATTAGAAAGCGAATATTTGCATTTAGTTTCGACCTAAATCTTGGCTTTAAATACCTCTAATTTTAGTAGAAGCCAAAATAGAGGCTAATCACTGTTAATGATTTTAATGAAATTTTTTCCTACTAAAGAGATAAAACGACAAAGAAAAAGCTTCTAACTTTTTTCTAAGCGGTTTAATTCCGTTATTATCTCCATTTTTATAGTGTAAACAACACATTACATTTTCATTGTAAAACTGAAGTTCATTTAATCTTCTAAAAATTATTCACAGACATTATTGTCACCCTTGCAACTTCAACGCAAAATTCTTTTTATATTAAATTATGTAAATAAACCATTATAAAAAATATAACAACAACCCATAAAAAAAACCTCTTTATATAAAATCTTATTATATTATTTTGTGAAATTTGAAGATATTTAGAATTTTCAACTAAATAATAATAAAACCCTTGTCCTCCAAATAATTCTGATCATCCTTTATCACCTACATTTTGATATTCACCTCCTTTCTTTATTCTATAATACCTTAGCTTTAAAGTAGATAAAAGAGGTATAAACCATATAGATCCTATAAATCTTACAACTTTATATATCTGTAAAGCTTTTAATAAATAATTTACACTTATTAAATTTAAAATATAACCTATAAAACCCCCTGCAATGCTTAAAATAAGAACCAATAATTTACAAAACATTCTTATACAAATTATATATAATTCTGGAAAAATAATTCAAGATAAAACACTTCCACCAACTACAGCCCCTAATCTTAAAACTATTATAGGATTTGTTATTAAAATTCTTTTATCCCCAATTTGTGACAACGCTTCCAAATTATAATTTCCCGTTAAACTATAATAAACAAGCCGAAAAGTATAACACACAGTTAAACCAGTAGCCATAACATATAAAAAGAAAGCAACCAAATTAATATTTCTTATAAAAGCCACCTCCAAAATCAAATCTTTTGAATAAAATCCAGCCAAAAATGGAGCCCCACATAAAGCCAAATTAGCTAAATTTATACATATACCAGTCAATGGTATAAATTTTACTAAATTCCCTATACAACGAATATCCTGATAATTTTTAACATTATGGATCACTACCCCTGCGCATATAAATAATAAAGCCTTAAATAAAGCATGTGTTAATAAATGAAAAAAAGCAAGATCTCTAAATCCTAAAGCCAAAATTCTTAATATTACCCCTAATTGCCTTAAAGTAGATAATGCAATAATCTTCTTTAAATCATACTCAAAATTAGCTCCCAATCCTGCTATAAACATAGTCAAACAAGAAATAATTAATAACACCGATTGAAATTTAGAACTCTCTAAAGCAGGCCTAAATCGAATAAGCAAATAAACACCCGCTGTAACTAAAGTTGATGAATGAACTAAAGCTGATACAGGTGTAGGAGCTGCTATTGCAGCAGGTAATCATGCTGAAAAAGGAATTTGAGCTCTTTTTGTACAAGCCGCTAAAATAACTAATCCCTTTAAACTTAATATATCTCTATCACTTAAGTACCTAACATAATAAAAAAAATTTCATCCTCCTAATTTAAATATTAATGCAATTCTTAAGAGAATAGCAACATCTCCCACCCGATTAGATAATACAGTTAATATACCAGCATTTGCTGACTTTTCATTTTGGTAATAAATAACTAACGCATAAGATACCAACCCAAGACCATCTCACCCTAATAAAATACTAATTAAATTAGGACTAATAATTAAAGCTCCTATTGAAAAAACGAACGCTAATACCAAATATATAAAACGATTTATACTTTTATCCTCTCTTATATAAGATCCTCTATAATATAAAACTATAGAAGAAATTAATAAAACAAACCCCAAAAACATTATTGAAATTCAATCAAAAATAAAACTAACTACAATAGAACAAGAATTTAAAGAAACAAATTCCCACTCAACCACATGAACTGTATTTAACCTCAATCATAAACAAGATATAGATATACAACTTAATGAGCACAATAATAAAAATATTATTCTTACAAAATATATAGATACACTTCAAACCATAGTTTAAAATAATTGACTTTATATCTCTAGTACCACAAACTAACATTTTTATTAAACTATTTAAACTAAAAATTAGGAACAATTAATCTCCTTTTTAAAATAAGAATATTTAAAGGAATTCAATGAAATCTTAAAACCAAATATTCTTGTATTTTTCCTGAACAACACGAAAATAAAGATCTATAATATAATCCATGCTGACTTAAAGAATATATATACAATGTATACCTCGCCCTAAAAAAAGATAAACAAGCAATTCCAATTATCCTTAATTTTCTCCATCTAACTACCCTTATAATTAAATTAATTTCCCCCAATAAATTTAATGTAGGAGGTGCTGCTATATTTCCAATTCTCAATAAAAATCACCATAATGCTATTCTTGGTATAAAATTTAATAAACCCTTTCTAATTAACAAACTACGCCTTCCCATTCGCTCATAAACTATATTAGATAAACAGAAAAGGCCCGAAGAACATAAACCATGACCAACTATAACCACCACAGCCCCATTTATTCCCCATCTTCCAAATGAAACTAACCCTGATAATACTAAACTTATATGAGCAACTGAAGAATAGGCAATTAAAGATTTAATATCCACTTGACGTAAACATATTAATCTTACAATAACCCCCCCTAAAATTCTAATACTAACCCACACCCAAGAAAACATCTTATTTACTTCAGGAAATAAACAAATGATTCGAATCAAACCATAACCCCCTAACTTTAATAAAACACCCGCTAAAATTATTGAACCTGCCACCGGAGCTTCAACATGAGCTTTAGGTAATCATAAATGAAATAAATATATAGGTAACTTCACAATAAAAGCAAAAAGACTAATAAAATATCAAAATAAATTTAAAAAATCAAGTTGATTTATCTGCAAAGTTAATCCTATTGTTAAACTTCCCCCCATACTATATAAACTTAACAAAGATACTAATAAAGGCAAAGAAGCAAATAAAGTATAAAATAATATATATATCCCTGCTTGAATTCGTTCAGGTTGATATCCTCATCCTAAAATTAAAATTAAAGTAGGAATTAAAGAACTTTCAAACCTAATATAAAATATAAGATAATCTATACAAGAAAAAGTCATAATTAAACTAAATAATAAAAATAAATTAATTAATAAAAATACTCTTGAAAAATTATTTCTTCTTTTAATTTTTTGACTAGCACATACTACCAAAATTATAATTCATAATCTTAATAAAATTAAAACATATCTTAAATAATCCATTCCTAAATTTAGTCCTAATCTAAATATAAAAAAATCATGTCTACAAAAAATTCTTATTAAAAAAAATATTAAAAATAAAAACCTCTGAATAATATATCAACTCCTTACCATTCCTATCAATATAATATTTATAAATAAAAATTTTAACATTATAAAACCCTAAATCTCCTAAAACAATCATTACCATGAGTCCGAACAATAGATACCAGTAAAGATAAACCTAAAGCACCCTCACAAGCAGCTAAGGTTAAAAAAAATAAAACGAAATAACCTTCTATTCCAATTTCAGAAATAGAAACACTTAAAACTCAAAAAATTCCCAATATAATAAACTCAAGACTTAATAAAGCATTTAATAAATGTTTTCGATTGCACACAAAAGATCACAACCCACAAAAAATTATAAACAAGGGAAAAATTAAATAAACAAAATTTAGAATCAACATTAGTTTTAATAGTTTAATTTAAAACTTTGGTCTTGTATACCAATAATGAACCTTATATTCTTAAAACTTCAGAGGAAAATAACTTTTATCTCTAATTTCCAAAATTAATATTTTTAATAAACTACCTCTGATATCCTACTTTTTTTTATCCCAACCATTACCACTATATCTTTTTTATTCACCCGCCTCTCCCATCCTCTTTCTATGGGATTAGTTCTTCTAACTCAAACAGTCCTAATTTGTATAACAACTGGCTTAATTAATATATCCTTTTGATTTTCTTATATTCTTTTTCTCATTTTCTTAGGAGGTATGCTTGTTTTATTTATCTATGTAGCATCTCTTGCATCAAATGAATCCTTCTCTTTCTCCTTTATAATTTTTATCTCTTCCCTCTTATTTATTTTCTTTCTTTCAACCTTCTTTATTTTTATAGATCCCCTTTTTAATTTTTTACACCTCCCACTTAGTACAAGAAAATTAACTCAAAACAGATATCTAAATATTTTATTAATTAGAGCTATCTATAACCCCCCAACAATAAATTTTACTTTATTTATAGTTATATATTTGTTACTCACTTTAATTGTAGTAGTTAATCTCACAAACACATTTTTTGGGCCTCTCCGCCTCTCAGCGTAATGACAATACCAATACGTAAAGCACACCCTCTTTTCAAAATTGTAAACAACGCTCTTGTAGATATACCAATTCCCAGAAATATTTCAGTTTTTTGAAATTTCGGCTCTTTATTAATTCTATGTTTAATGGTTCAAATTGTTACAGGTTTATTTCTAGCCATACACTTTACAGCCCATATTGACCTTGCTTTTTCTAGAGTTGCTCATATTTGTCGAGATGTAAACTACGGATGATTACTACGAACCCTTCATGCCAACGGAGCTTCTTTTTTCTTTATTTGTTTGTACTTACATATTGGACGAGGAATATATTATGGTTCCTATATATCCCTTCACGCCTGAATAGTTGGTGTTATTATTTTATTTATAGTAATAGCAACAGCATTCTTAGGTTATGTTTTACCTTGGGGTCAAATATCATTTTGAGGAGCTACAGTTATTACAAATCTTTTCTCCGCCATTCCTTATATTGGAACAGAACTAGTTCAATGAATTTGAGGAGGGTTTGCCGTCGACAATGCCACATTAACACGATTTTTTACTTTCCACTTTCTCCTTCCTTTTTTAATTACAGCAGCATCTATAATCCATGTTCTATTTTTACACCAATCAGGAGCAAATAACCCTTTAGGAATTTCTAGACATTTAGATAAAGTTCCTTTTCATCCCTACTTCACCTTCAAAGACATTGTAGGATTTATTGTAATATTAATATTCCTAATTCTTTTAACTCTTTTAAACCCATATCTATTAGGAGATCCTGATAATTTTATCCCAGCTAATCCTTTAGTTACTCCCGCTCACATTCAACCCGAATGATATTTTCTCTTTGCTTATGCCATTCTTCGTTCAATTCCTAATAAATTAGGAGGAGTAATTGCCCTTGTCTTATCAGTAGCCATCTTAATAATCCTCCCTTTTACTCACTCATCTAAATTTCGAAGATTAACATTTTATCCACTCAACCAAATTATATTCTGGTCTTTAGTCGCTATTGTACTTCTTTTAACCTGAATCGGTGCCCGACCTGTAGAAGAACCTTATATTATTACAGGCCAAACTTTAACAGTTTTATATTTCTCTTACTATATCCTTAACCCATTAACCCTTATATGATGAGATAATTTACTCAAATGGTAGTTTAGTTTATATTTAAAACAAATGTTTTGAAAACATTTAAAGAGAGATAAAATCTCAACCTCCATCTCTTTTACAAATATATAATATTAGTTATTAATTAAATTAATATACAAAAGCAAATCATCTTCACCCTCATATAAAATACCAAATAATTTAAAGAAATAGGTAAAAACCTTTTCCAAGCCAAATATATTAACTTATCATATCGTAATCGAGGTAACGTTCCCCGAACTCAAATAAATCTAAAAGCCACTAACACCAATTTTAAATAAAAACCAAATCCTGAAGGATTACCACCTAAAAACAATAATCTAAATAATATTCTTATAAATAAAATCCTAGCATATTCAGCCATAAAAATTAAAGCAAAACCTCCTCTTCTATATTCAGTATTAAACCCAGAAACCAACTCAGATTCTCCTTCCGCAAAATCAAACGGAGTTCGATTTGTTTCAGCCAAACATGAAACAAATCAAATTAAAGCCACTGGTATAGTAAACCATAATAATCACACAGATTCTTGATATATATTAAAAAAATCAAAATTAAAACCACCTACTAAAAACACAAAACACAATAAAATCAAAGCCAATCTCACTTCATATGAAATAGTCTGAGCAACAGCCCGTAATCTTCCCAACATCGAATATTTAGAATTCGAAGCCCATCCCGCTCTTATCGTTGAATATACTCCTAACCTTAAACAACATAAAAAAAAAAGAACTCCTATACTCAAATTTATCAATCCTGTTTCAAATGGTTCAATTAATCAAACAACCAAAGAAATAAACAATCTAAAAACAGGAGATAAATAATAAGGAAGAAAATTTGATAAAGTAGGTACAGTTTGCTCTTTAGTAAAAAGTTTTACAGCATCAGCAAAAGGTTGTAACATACCCAAAATCCCTACCTTATTAGGTCCTTTACGAATTTGAATATAACCTAAAATTTTTCGTTCTAATAGTGTAACAAATGCTACAGCAACTAAAACACAAATAATCAAAACAATATAATTTACAATTATAACTAAAAATATCACAAATAACCAACTATAATATTAATTATTTATTATTTATAGGAATCCTATATAATTAAATCCTAAATCTAACGCATATACTTCTGCCAAAATAATATTTTCCTGATAAAAATTATTTTAACCATTTAATCCTTTCGTACTAAAATGATTTTATTTTATATTAAAGATAGAAACCAACCTGGCTCACGCCGGTCTGAACTCAAATCATGTAAAGATTTAAAGGTCGAACAGACCCTCCTTTTTAACTGCTACATTAAAAGGAAACTTTAATTCAACATCGAGGTCGCAAACTTTTTTGTCGATATGAACTCTCAAAAAAAAATAACGCTGTTATCCCTAAAGTAACTTAATCTTTTAATCCTTAAAAAGGATCATTTTTTATTACAGAAATCACTGATTATAAAATTACAAAGCAGTTACATTTATACTTCTGTCGCCCCAACAAAACATCTAAAAAATAAAGAACTTTTCACATCAATACTTAATATATTATTTCATTAATGTAAAGCTTTATAGGGTCTTATCGTCCCTTAAATTTATTTAAGCCTTTTCACTTAAAAGTTAAATTCAAATTTTATTTAAAGACAGCTTACTTTTTGTCCAACCATTCATACAAGCCTTCAATTAAAAGACTAATGATTATGCTACCTTCGCACGGTCAAAATACCGCGGCCCTTTAATAATCTCAGTGGGCAGGCTAGACTTTATAAAACTTTCATATAGACATGTTTTTGATAAACAGGCAAAAGTACAATTTGCCGAATTCCTTTTATATAACGTAACTTTATTAAAATTCATTATTTATTTTATTTTTATTATCAACAATAAATTATACTAATAAAATCATTTTAACTAAATATTATAAATTTCTAGTTATTTCTTTATATTTCTCTAAAAGCGATATAAATAATCTAATTTCAAATTATTAATTATAACATTTTATAAATAAAACTATTCTTAAGCCTAATTTTGCTTTTTTATTTTACCACTTCATAAATTCATCTATTTTAAATAAGAAGCTCTCCCCTCCTACTTTTACTCTCTAATTTAATTTAATTTAAAGGCTAAATTCAATTTATTTTTAAAGAAACCAGATATTTAAAACTCGACTAACATTTCACTACTAAATTAAAATTTCTAATTTCATTAACACGAAAACTTACTTTTTAATTTAACTATTTTTATTTCGAGATTATAGATTTTATTCAAATAATTTTAACTATCCCTAATACACAAGGTACACTATTTTACAATTACTTTTAAATTATCAATATATTATTATATTTCAATTTTCTCCCACGATACTTTACACTATAGCTTTATTTAAAAATTATTTTCATTAAACTTTACTTTAATAATTTAAACTTAAAATTATTTTTCTTAATAACTTTATAAATACACTTTTTTATTAAAACAAACTTTCATACTCAAAATAAACCGACTCGCACGGAATAACTTTTCAACGTAAGTGAAATGCTTATCTAACAAAGCTTTATTTTGAATTAACTTCCAGGTACACTTTCCAGTACACCTACTATGTTACGACTTATTTCACTTTAATTAGTGAAAGCGACGGGCGATATGTACATAATTTAGAGCTATAATCAAAATGCCTTATTATATTCACTTTTACTATTAAATCCACCTTCTTAATTTAAATTCTTATCTTAATCCGTATAAATATAATTTATTGTAACCCATTTTTACTTATCCATTAACTGCACCTTGATCTAATATTCTTAATCTTTTTGATTTTAACAACTTATCTTTTTAGAGTTATTTAATAATGACGGTATACATATTATATAAAAATAAGTAAGATATTACGTGGTTTATCATTTATAAAACAGGTTCCTCTAATAAGACTAAAATACCGCCAAATTCTTTGAGTTTAAAGTTTATATCTATTAATTTTCAAGTCTAATTATTTTAAGTTTAAGCATAATAGGGTATCTAATCCTAGTTTGAATCTTAAATTTTATAGCTTCATATAAAATATATTAATTTATTATTTTTATTTATTAAATAATAATCCAATTTTACCCTTTATTATTTTAAATTCTATTATAAATTAATACTCAACTTAACTACTTAACCGAATTATTTTCACTTAATCTCCAAGTATAACCGCGACTGCTGGCACAATATTTAATCAGATTTTTTATAATTACTAAATCAAGCATTCACTTATTTTTAATACTTAATACTGCGACTTTAATATATTTCATATTATACTAACAATTTTACTTTTTATTTTTAATTAATAAAAATAACTTATTAGTCCCGTAAAACTTACATATATTATCTAATTATATCATAAAAATTTCAAGTAAGAATCAAACTTTCCATTAAATTTTACTCCATTCTTAATAATATAAATTTACAAATTTATATTAAAATTTTAAGAATAATATTCAAGGTAAGTTATTCCTTATTCCTTAATTCACTTTTATCCTCTAATCTCTCTTTAAAATTTAACCCCTATTATATATACATTTCTTTAAATATAAGGAAAGAGCTCCATAATTTATCTTCATTTCAAAATTTAATCACCTTTCTCCCTATATATCAATATATGTTAGTCTACCCCCCTTCTTTATTAAACTTCGCAGAATACTCTTAAAAATCTCCTTATAATGAGCTACTAAATTATATTCGTCTAAATAAGATCAAGAAAGATAGTAAAGCAGTAGAGTTCGAGCTCTCTCTCGCTCCCGCAGGAGCTCGAACTCTTACTGCTTTACATCATATTAACCCAGAATACTTATAAACGTGGATTTCAACCAATATATTTTATTATATAATTGGGGACCACATCCCTTTCAAAAAAGTGATTTGTATATATAATTTAAATTTAAAATTATCAGATCCTCCTCCTTTTTAAAACTTTTAACCTCTTAAAATAAAAAAAAAATAAAACACATTATAATTTTAAGAATAATATTCAAGATGGAATACTCTTAATCCCTTAATTTTCTCTTAACATCCTTAACCTTATCATTTAAATAACACTAAAATATATAATAAATAAGCAAATTTCATATTAATTTTTCTTTTTTATAATTACTATTTATATTTAAAAATTAAATAATAAATCTATTTATATTTATAATTATATAAACATTAATTAATATTTCCATTCTTCGTAATAATTAATTACTATTTTAATTTTTTAACCCCACTACTCCTATTATTTTATAAAATTTATTTAAAATTATTTCAAATATAATGCCTGATAAAAAGGATGGCCTTGATACGGACAATTATGTAATTTAATTACTTATATTATATTTTCTACACACAATGGATTTACACCAATACTTTAAAGATCAAAACTTTATATGCCCTATACATCAGTCTGTACTATATATATATATAATAAAAGATAAGCTAATTAAGCTAGTGGGTTCATACCCCGCCTATGTAAGTTTTATCCTTTCTCTTTTTAATGATTATTACTCCCTCACTTATTTTATTTTTTACAACTTTAATACTAGGAACTACTCTTTCTATCTCCTCTTCCTCATGATTTGGAGCTTGAATTGGATTAGAAATAAATCTTATATCTTTTATTCCACTTATTGCATTAAAAAATAACCAATATACTTCTGAAGCCGCCTTAAAATATTTTTTAATTCAAGCACTAGGTTCCACCATAATTATATTTTCAGCTTCATTAATTTTATTAAACAACTCAATTTCTATTATTTTAATTTTATCCCTCCTTTTGAAATTAGGAGCAGCTCCTTTCCATTTTTGATTTCCACAAGTCATAGAAGGTTTAAATTGAATTCAAGCAATCATTTTAATAACCATTCAAAAAATTGCACCTATAATCCTAATTTCTTATCTTTCTTTTTCTCCTCTTTCTAAATATTTTATTTTATCAGCTGCTATAATCTCAGCTATCGTGGGCGCAATCGGAGGTATCAACCAAACAATATTACGTAAAATTTTAGCTTTTTCTTCCATCAATCATATAGCCTGAATACTTACAGCAATTATTATTAGAGAAATTTCTTGAATATCCTATTTCCTTTTTTATTCATTAATCTCTTCTTCAGTTGCACTCTTCTTTTATTCTCAACAAGCTTTCCACTATATACATCTTATTAATTTTATAAACTCCTCATTTTCTTCAAAACTAATCAACTCTTTCTCACTCTTATCTTTAGGAGGTCTCCCCCCTTTTACAGGATTTATACCTAAATGATTTATTATACAAGAAATAATTACAAATCAACTTTTTTTCCCTTTATTTATTTTATTATTTTCCACTCTTATTACCCTTTATTATTATTTACGAATCTCTCTCTCCTTTTTCCTTTTAATAACCTCTAAAACAAAATGAAACTTAAAATCTAATTTTTCAAAAAAAATTCCCACCTTTTTCATCTTTTTTAATTTATTCGGATTGTTTTTCCCTTCATTTTTTTTTCTCTTCTAAGATTTTAAGTTATTTAAACTAACATCCTTCAAAGTTGTTCAAAAAAGTTAAACCTTTTAAATCTTAAGCTTCAGCAATTATTATATGCATCTTCAAATTTGCAATCTGATATCTTTTTTCCACTATAAAGCCAATAAGAAAGTTTACACTTGTTAATAAATTTACAATCTACCGCCTATTTTTCTCAGCCATCTT